ATATGTTTGTGTATATATAGTTACGATTGCATTTACTATCTGTAGAATGCGCAAGGTCGTGAACAACCAGTAGTTTTTAGTTTTGTCAAGTCTCGTTTTTGGGGTTTGGCGAGAGAGAAAACTTGACAAAGCGAGAGACTTATTGGTTTAAGGGGGTAGGGGGTTTGCCGCAGAAACGCGTGTGCGCGCGTGTGCGCGAGCGTCAACATGTTGCTATATGTGTGTGCGCGTAGGTGCACATGTACGTGTATGTGCGTGCGTGTGTGTAAACGCGTGTGTATACGCGTGTGCGGGAGGGCGTACGTAGGTGTACGTATACGTGTTTGTGTACGTATACGTATACGTGTATATATACGCGTGCGCGGGAGGGCGTACGTAGGTGTACGTATACGTGTTTGTGTACGTATACGTATACGTGTGTGTATACGCGTGTGCGGGAGGGCGTACGTAGGTGTACGTATACGTGTTTGTGTACGTATACGTATACGTGTGTGTATACGCGTGTGCGGGAGGGTATACGTAGGTGTACGTATACGTGTTTGTACACAAACGTATACAAGTGTGTACGTGTGTGCGGGAGGGTATATATAGGTGTACGAGTACGTGTTTGTATACGTATACGTATACGTGTGTGTGCACAGGAATACGGTCAATATTTGTTGATTTGTTTGTTGATTTGTTTGTTGATTTGTTTGTTGATTTGTTTGTTGATTTGTTTGTTGATTTGTTTGTTGATTTCTTGTAAATTTACTTGTTATTGTCTTTAATTTATCTGCTTTGCTACTTGTTTGTTTGTCAATTTGCTGTCATGTCGACAAACGCTTGTGGTTTTGTTTTTTACTTCAGGATTTTTAAAAGGGGTAAAAATTGGCAAACAAAAATCGAGTTTCAGGCGAGAATCGGTCATTTTGTCATTTTTTTGCTCTTTTTTGATCGATTTTCGGTCGATTTTTATGCCCACCGAGCATTAAAAGAAATTTCGCGCCTCTCTTTGGGGACGTTTGTCACTGCACAGTAGGTCCAGATTAGACCAAAATTGACAGGCGACCACTTTAGTGTGGGGCACTGAGATCCACCAAAAAAAAAAAATAAAAAAAAATACCAGTTGCCCTTTGTTGGGGGGATGCTATGGTTACTCGGCAAAGTGTATTGCATACACTACCAGCAGCCTCATAAAAAGAGAGAAATAGTCTTGTAGCCGACTGCCGTCCCTGAACAAGGAACCAGAGGCCTTGGAAAGTGAGAAAACTAGCGACGTTCTTCTACTTGTCCTACGGGACTGGTCACGGTAGAGCATTCGGTGAGGGAAATGTTGGTTTCACGGAGGTGGCCTATTTACGAAAGAGTATAGGTTGTGCAAGAGAGCAGCATGGGACATGAGATGTTTCATAGCGTGTAATCATTTGACAAAGAATAATATGTTTTTGTGATATGCTAATGGGAAACAGGGAAAATATACTACTAAGCGGAGTTGTTATATGTAAGAGATAAGGATAATGTCTACTATGATATGCGTGGGGAAAATAGTAGAATGCACGATATACATATAGTGTATCATGTCACAATAGAGTAATATGTCTATTATGATAAGCATGGGGTAAGTAGAAGAATGCACAATTATACATATAATGTATTACTGCATAGTACTTTAAATATGACATGGGGTTATTGCGTTTGTGAAGGGTCGGAGTTGGGGGCTAGATAAATTGGGGGGGTAATAGTCGAATGGTTGAGAGTACAGTCTTGGTGTGACATTGTGATGCGGTGTGTCTTGGCAATCTCCAGCATTTCAAGATATAAAGCACTGCGCCACTGGCCTTCAACCCCCCAGACCCAGAGCGTTACCCACTGGCCTCTACTGCCTCTCTCTTCCTTCCCCCTCCCTCCTTCCTTAAGGCTTGCAACATGATCCTCTAGAACTCCTTTGCTTTAAAAGGACAGAGCGTGAGACGGCAAGCTGGCGCGGCATTTGGGTGCGGGCTGTTAACCCAACAACGCAATTGGCCGCGGGATTCTTGATCAGTGTGTGGCAGCTTATGCCAGTTGTGGGATCTGGCCTGGGGTGGCTTCCTTTTGCAGCTGGCCCTGGAAACGCCGCTTGCCGTTCGCCCTTCTCAATGCGGCTCCTTGTTTGTGCCAAGAGCGCATTCCTTTAGCCCTCCCGTGGGGTGTGGACAAAAAAGCCGCTGGGGGCGGCAGTGAAAAGATTAAGGGTGGGGTGTAGACAAAAAAGCCGCTGGGGGCGGCAGTGGAGAGATTGAGGGTGGGGTGTGGACAAAAAAGCCGCTGGGGGCGGCAGTGGAGAGATTGAGGGTGGAGTGGTGATTCGCAAAGAATAGTTTAAGTAAAATACTAGTTTTGGGGGCTAGTAATAAGGGTTTAAGTCCCTTTTCTTTGATGCCTTAGGGGGTGTTTAGTTCCCATTGTTGGTTTACAAGACCAGTGCTTTAAGTTAAGCTACTAGGGCAGACTTATCATTTTAGGATACTATTTTCTAGTTTTGCTGTAAGTGGTAGAAGAAAAAGGAAGATGATGAAGTAAAGTGCTGAAGCAGTTTGGCCAATAATAATAAATGGGTGTTCTACTGGTTGTCCGCCAATTCAGGTTAAAATAATAATGTTAGAAATTAATATTCAGAACATAAGTTGGGAGAGGGGTCGGAAAGCATTTCCGCGTTGTTTTGCTGTATGTAGTAGAGGGATGATGATAAGGATTAAAATGGAGAAAAGCAGGGCTAAGACTCCTCCCAGCTTGTTCGGGATAGATCGTAGGATGGCATAGGCAAATAGGAAGTATCACTCGGGTTGAATGTGAGGTGGGGTAACTAGGGGGTTTGCTGGTGTAAAGTTCTCTGGGTCGCCAAGAAGGTTTGGTGAAAAGAGGGCTAATAGTAGTAAGGATAAAATTAATAGGGTTGCACCCAGTAGGTCTTTATATGAGTAATAGGGGTGGAATGGGATTTTGTCTATGTTTGACGTTAATCCGGTTGGATTGTTTGATCCTGTTTCATGAAGAAAAAGGAGGTGAAGAATAGAAGCTCCCATAATAATAAATGGCAGAAGGAAGTGGAATGTAAAGAATCGGGTTAAGGTGGCGTTATCAATGGAAAAACCGCCTCAGATTCATTCAACTAGAGTTTTTCCGATGTAGGGAATTGCGGATAGTAGATTAGTAATGACAGTGGCTCCTCAGAAAGATATCTGCCCCCAAGGCAATACGTAACCTACAAAGGCTGTTGCTATGACGAGTAAAAGTAATAGTACGCCAATGTTTCAGGTTTCTTTGTATATGTAGGAGCCATAATAAAGTCCTCGGCCAATGTGAAGGTACAAACAAATGAAGAATATAGAGGCCCCATTTGCGTGCAGGTTTCGAATAAGTCAACCGTATTGTACGTCGCGGCAAATATGAGTGATTGAGGCGAAGGCTGACGAGATGTCTGCTGTATAGTGTATGGCTAAAAATAGGCCGGTTAGGGTTTGTGCAATTAAGCATAGGCCCAGAAGGGAGCCAAAGTTTCATCAGGCAGAAATGTTTGATGGGGATGGTAGGTCAATAAATGAGTCGTTTACAATTTTTAAGATGGGGTGAGTCTTACGTAGATTGTGGGTCATTAGGTTTTTATAGTTGAAAACAACGGTGGTTTTTCGTATCACAGGTCTTGGTTTATAGTCCAAGTAAAAATAATGATATATTTCGTCTTCTTGTTTTCTTTTTGTTTATTAGGGGGGTTAGTGGGGGTTGCATCAAATCCTTCTCCACTTTATGGGGCTGTTGGGCTGGTTATTGCCTCGGCAGTTGGGTGTGGAGTGTTAGTTTGATTGGGTAGTTCATTTGTTTCACTAGTATTATTTTTAATTTATTTAGGGGGTATATTAGTGGTATTTGCCTATTCTGTGGCATTAGCGGCTGATTCTTATCCTGAGACATGGGGGAATTGGTCTGTTGTGGTGTATGTGGTTGGTTATATTGGTCTTATAGTTCTATTTTCTGTTGCATTAGGGTTGATATGGGTTGGTAGTGGGGTTGGTGTTTCTGGGTCGGATTCAGTTGGAATAAGTGTAGTTCGAGTAGATTTCAGTGGAGTTGCTCTACTTTATTCGAGCGGGGGTTTATATTTATTATTTTCTGGGTGAGGTCTGTTATTAGCTCTTTTTGTTGCGTTAGAGTTATCTCGTGGGCTTATACGTGGTGGTTTACGAGTAGTAAGACTATATTAGGGATAATAAGATTAATGATGTCATTGTTAGTAGAATAAAGGTGGTGAGGTAAGCTTTAATGAGTCCCTTATTTGCGCTAGAAGTGTTATAAATTATAGGTAGTATTATTGATGTTATTTTAGGCCCTGCTTTTTCGTACCAGATAAGGTCAATTAGGTTAGTAGCAAGGTTTTGTCCTTGTTTTAAAAGTGAGTTTGGTTGGCTGCGATGTGTTGTTGTATTAAAAAATCCCAGTTGATTTGAAAAAATATTTAATTTGTTCGAGTGTTTGGTGAGTAGTGTTGTTTGAGTAGCTAATTCTAAGGCATATATTAGGCCTAAGGCTGAAATTAATAGTGCTGAGAGTTTTGTTGTTGATGATATTGTTATTGTTATTGTTTTATTTGGTAGAAGTATTAGGGCGATAAACATTCCAGCGAAGATGCTGCCTAAAGTGAGTCGAATAATAGGGTTGATTTGTGTTTTATTATTTTCGGCTATTATTATTAAAGGAGAGGTTCGAGGGGCATTTGACTGAACAAAAAAAATAATGCGTAGGCTGTATGCGGCTGTTAATGCTGTAGCTAGTAGAGTAAGGGTTAGGGCTCAGGCGTTTAGGTGGGAAGTGTTTAAAGTTTCAATAATAGTGTCTTTTGAGTAGAATCCGGCTAGGAATGGTGTGCCGATCAGGGCGAGGCTACCAATGGAGAGGCAAGCGGTGGTAATTGGCAGAGTCTTATGAATCCCACCCATTTTCCGAATGTCTTGTTCGTCTGTAAGATTGTGGATAATTGAGCCGGAGCAGAGAAAGAGCATAGCTTTAAAGAATGCGTGGGTAGAGATGTGAAAGAATGCTAGTTGGGGTTGATTAAGTCCAATTGTTACTATTATTAATCCCAATTGGCTTGAGGTGGAGAAGGCAATAATTTTTTTGATGTCGTTTTGGGTAATGGCACAGATGGCGGTAAACAGGGTAGTTAATGCCCCGAGGCAGAGACAGGTAGATAATGCAACTTGGCTAGTTGCTAGTAGCGGATGCAGTCGAATTAATAGAAAAATTCCGGCCACCACTATTGTGCTGGAGTGTAGGAGGGCGGAGACGGGTGTTGGGCCCTCTATTGCTGCCGGTAGTCATGGGTGTAAGCCGAATTGGGCTGATTTACCTGTAGCTGCAAGAATTAGGCCAAGAACGGGAAGTAGTGTAATATTATTTGGGTAGAGGAAGAGTTGTTGTATCTCTCAGGAAGATAGGGTTATTGCTAGTCATATTATTGCCAGAATGAGACCAATGTCTCCAATACGGTTATAAATGACAGCTTGTAGTGCAGATATGTTGGCATCAGTGCGGGAAAATCATCAACCAATTAGAAGAAATGATATAATCCCAACGCCTTCTCAGCCGATGAAAAATTGAAATATATTATTGGCGGTGACTAAAGTAATTATAGCGGCAAGGAAAAGTAATAGATATTTAAAGAAGCGGTTAATATAAGGGTCGGAGGCCATGTATCATGATGCAAATTCAAGGATTGATCAAGTAACAAATAGGGCAATCGGTAGGAATATTGTTGAATAAACATCTAGTATAAGGCTAATGTTGATGTTGAAGTTAGAGAGGTTTGTTCAATGTAGGTTTGTAATAGCTGTTTCTGTGCCGTAATTAGAAAAAACCAACAGTGGAATAGTGCTAGTAAAGCAGGCGGCTTGAACTGCTGTTTTGGCGTGCGTGCGGTATCATGTTTGTTTTAGGGGTGAGGGTGATAAAGTTGTTATGATTGGTAAGATGAGTAAAATTAAGGTTGTAATTATTATTGAGTGTGGTAGGTTGTTCATGGTATTTTCACTTGGAATTGCACCAAGGATTTCAGCTCCTAAGGCTAATGGAATAAACTGCGTTCCTTTGAAAATAAAGAGTCTGGGGGTTTTAACCCCAGGGCGTGGAATTAGCAGTTCTTTGTGTACTTAAACACTCTTTGGTTTACAAGAAGGGTTAAACTTCTATTTTTAGGTCCACAACCTAATGTTTTATTAAACTATGTTAACAGGAAAACGGTCCCATGACCAGTTCTGGCTTAGTGAGTAGTAATAATATGGGTAAAATGTGAAGTAATATTAACAGGTGTTCTCGAGTATAAGTAGGTTCAATTTGAAGTGTGTGGGTTGGTAGTTTGCCTCGTTGTGTTATTAAAAACATAAATAGTGAGTAGGTTGCGGTTAATAGGGTGCCGAGTCCTGTAAAAATTATAGTTTGATAAGATCAATTAAATATTGATGTTATAATAAGTAGTTCTCCGACTAGGTTAATTGTTGGTGGTAGTGCTATGTTTATTAGGTTAGCTAGCAATCATCAGGCTGTTATTAAAGGTAGGATGAGCTGTAACCCCCGTGCGAGAAGTAGGGTTCGGCTATGTGTTCGTTCATAGTTTGTATTTGCTAAGCAGAAGAGTATTGAGGATGTTAATCCATGGGCAATTATTAGTACGATTGCGCCAGTAAGGCTTCATTGTGTTTGGATTAAGCAGGCAGCAATGATGAGGCCTATATGGCTTACTGATGAGTAAGCAATGAGTGATTTTAGGTCGGCTTGGCGTAGGCAAATAGAGCTAGTTATAATAACACCTCATAGTGCTATAATAATGAAGGGGAAATACAGTTCAGTTGAAAGTGGGTTTAGTATTATAGTAATTCGAATAATGCCGTATCCGCCAAGCTTTAATAGAATAGCTGCTAGTACTATTGATCCAGCAATTGGGGCCTCTACATGTGCTTTAGGAAGTCAAAGATGAAGGCCATAAAGTGGTATTTTTACTAGAAAGGCTAGTAGACAGGCCACTCATAATATACTATTTGTTCAAGAGAATAATATCTGTGGTTGAGTTAGTGAAATAATTAGGGTTGATATGTTTTGGTGTTGTGTATTTAAGAATAATAGGGCGACAAGTAGTGGGAGAGAGCCCGCTAATGTATAAAATAGAAAATAGATTCCCGCCGAGAGTCGTTCGGCTTGATTTCCCCACCGTGTAATAATAATTAGGGTTGGGATAAGGGTGGTTTCAAAAAGGATATAGAAAAATATAAGATTCGAGGCCGAGAAGGTTAATAATAGGGCAATTTGTAGGGTGACTAGCATGGTGATATAAATTTGTTTGCGGTTAATTGGTTCAGATTTTAGGTGATTTTGACTTGCTAGGATTATTAATGGCAGAAGTCAACAGGATAAGACTATTAGTGGGGCTGAAGTAGTATCGATGTTTAAATATTTTGACAGATAGGATAAGTTGATGTCTGTAGGGCATTTTAGTCATATTAGACTAATGGTGGCTAATAATATCGAGTTCGTTGTAAGGGTTATAAAGATGTTTTTTGGTTTTGTTAAGAATGTTGTTGGGATTAATAGTGCTGTAGGTAATAACACTTTTAGCATTGTAGAAGGTTTAGGTTTTGTATGTGATCTGTCCCATGAGTTCGTGCAGTTGCTACTAATAAGGCTAGGCCTGTACCGGCCTCACAAGCAGAAAAGGCTAGTAAGAGAATGGGTAGTACGGTAGTAGATGAGAGTTGAATATTTGATGAATATATTGTTATGGCTAAAAATAGGGCTAACATTATTGCTTCAATGCATAGCAGGGCGGAGACCAGGTGGGTTCGGTGTATAGCCAGGCCAGATAAACCTAATATAAAGGCTATATTAAAAGTAAAGTAAAGGGTGGTCATACAGCGGTTCAAGGATTAAACTTGAGTTTCCTGGGTCGAAACCAGGTGTTTTGTTAAACTAACTGCTTATTCTGCTCATTCTAGGCCCCCTGCTATTCATTCATAGATTAGGCCGAGGGTTAGTAATGTGATGATAGTGCAGGTTCATATTATTGTGGTAGTAGGTTGTTGGAGATTTATTGCTCATGGGATTGGTAATAGGAGTGCAATTTCGAGGTCAAATAAGAGAAACAGAATAGCAACTAAGAAGAAGCGGAGTGAAAAAGGTAGTCGGGCTGAGCCTAATGGGTCAAAGCCGCATTCGTAGGGGGACAGTTTTTCTGTATCTGGAAGGGTTTGTGGGAGTCAAAAGCTGATAGTTACAAGAAGTGTTGTAATTAAAAGGGAAATAAAAAATATTGTTGATATGCTCATTGTTCTGCCTCAAATTTAATTGAGTCTTAGTGATTGGAAGTCACTTGTACTAGTTAATACTAGAAGAACATGAACCTCATCAGTAGATTGAGACATAGAGGAAGAGTCATACAACATCAACAAAATGTCAGTATCATGCGGCTGCCTCGAATCCAAAGTGATGGTCTATTGTAAAGTGAAATATTATTTGTCGTAATAGACAAATAATTAAGAAGCTTGAGCCGATAATAACATGAAGGCCATGAAAGCCTGTTGCGACAAAGAAGGTTGCTCCGTATACGCTGTCTGAGATAGAAAATGGGGCCTCATAATACTCTATGGCTTGTAGGGCAGTGAAGTAAAGTCCCAGGGCTACTGTTAGTATAAGGGCTTGAAGTGTTTCTTTACGTTTACCTTCTATAATAGAGTGATGTGCTCATGTTACTGTTACCCCGGAGGCAAGGAGGACAGCTGTATTAAGTAGGGGTACTTCAAATGGGTTAAGTGGGTTGATACCGTTTGGTGGTCAACAGCCGCCAAGTTCAGGTGTGGGGGCTAAACTGGAGTGGTAGAAGGCTCAGAAAAAGCCGATAAAAAAGAAGATCTCAGACGTAATAAATAAAACTATTCCGTAGCGGAGTCCTTTTTGTACGATGGTTGTATGGTGTCCTTGATATGTTCCCTCACGTGTAATATCGCGTCATCATTGATATATTGTTAGAAGAAGTACAGTAAGGCCAATGTTTATTAGAAGTATGTTATTAAAATGAAATCAAATGGCAAGGCCGGATGTTATTAATAATGCTGCGATGGCCCCAGTAAGGGGTCAAGGGCTGGGGTCTACTATGTGGTAGGCGTGTGCTTGGTGGGTCATTAGACATTCTCTTGTAAGTAAAGGCTTAAGAGTAGTGTGAAGACATAGGCCTGAATTATTGCCACAGCAACCTCTAAGCCGGTCAATAATAGTAAAACAATAAAAGCTAGGGTTGCGGTTGTAGTTATAATTGGGAGTAAAACAAAAACTGCAGTGGAAATTAGTTGAATTAAGAGGTGACCAGCTGTAAGATTAGCGGTTAGTCGCACCCCCAGCGCAAGTGGTCGAATAAATAGGCTGATTGTCTCAATAATAATTAAAATTGGTACAAGAAGTGTTGGCGTACCCTCTGGTAGAAGGTGTCCTAGTGTTATTGTAGGTTGATTACGGATGCCAATCAAAACAGTTATAAATCATAATGGGATTGCCAGTCCCATATTTATGGATAGTTGGGTAGTAGGTGTAAATGTGTATGGGAGAAGTCCTATCATATTTAATGAGATTAAGAATAACATTAATGATATAAGAATTGTGGCCCACTTGTGTCCAGGCTTATTTAGTGGCAGTATAAGTTGTTTTGTGAATGAAAATATTAGTCATGTTTGGAGAATAATAACGCGATTAGGGGTAAGTCGATTTGTTAAAGTAAAAATAAGTAGTGCAGGCAGGAGTGATGCTAATAAAATTAATGGAATTCCTATTATCTGTGGGCTCAAGAATTGGTCAAAGAAGTTTAAGTTCATGGTCAATTTCATGGGGTTGTGTGGTGAAGTGAAATGTTTTGTGTTGTTATCATGCTAATGTGGGCTGCGTATAGGGTTTTTGTTTTAAAAACTAGGACTATAAATCAAGATAGCAGTATAATTAGTAATCATGGGGCTGGGTTTAGTTGTGGCATATCATTAAGGGCGTTGTTAATCTCCCTCTCTAGCTTAAAAGGCTAGTGCTATATAAGCTTCTTAATGAGGCTGTTAATATTGTAGTAGATCAGTTTTCAAAGTAGTTTAACGGTACGGCCTCGACTACAATTGGTATAAAGCTATGGTTTGAACCGCAAATTTCTGAACATTGTCCATAGAATAAGCCCGGATGGGATGTGATAAAGGTTGTTTGGTTTAGGCGTCCTGGAATTGCATCTGTTTTAATGCCTAGTGCTGGAACGGCCCATGAGTGGAGGACATCCTCGGCAGTAATAAGTATTCGAATTGGGGACTCTATTGGGATGACTATGTGGTGGTCTACTTCTAGGAGTCGGAAATGGCCTTGGTGAAGTTCTTGTTGAGGAATCATATAGGAGTCAAATAGGAGGTCCTCATAATCAGTATATTCATAGCTTCAATATCATTGGTGGCCTAGGGCTTTAATAGTAAGGTGTGGGCTATTAATTTCGTCTATGAGATAAAGGATACGAAGTGATGGGAGGGCAATTAGGATTAAAATGATTGCTGGAAGAATTGTCCAAATTATTTCTACTTCTTGGGCGTCTATTGTGTTGGTATGTGTTAATTTTGTTGTTATTATTAATGAAATAATATATAGTACTAAGGCGCTGATTAGGAAGACAATTATGATTGCATGATCGTGGAAGTGAAGCAGTTCTTCTATGATAGGGGAAGCTGCGTCTTGAAAGCCTAGTTGGGTGGGGTGTGCCATATAAGGACCACAGATTTTAAATCTGTTACTTAGCTCTGACAGGGCTATATAATGTATTTTACTAGGGCCTCATGGAGAAAGAAGCATTTTGGTTATGTTACTGGCTTGAAACCAGTGGAAGGTGGTTCAATTCCCCCCTTTCTCGGGATGTTTGAACGTAGGTTGGTTCTTCATAAGTGTGATATGGTGGTGGACACCCGTGAAGTCACTCCAGGTTTGTGTTAGTAAGTTCAAGGGTTAATACTTCCCGTTTTGCTGCGAAGGCCTCTCAAATAATGAATATTATTATAATTACAGCCACAAGGGAAATTAAGGACCCAATTGAAGAGATGGTGTTTCAAATAGTATATGCGTCAGGATAATCTGAATAGCGTCGAGGTATTCCTGCTAAACCTAAGAAGTGTTGTGGAAAGAATGTTAGGTTTACACCCACGAATATTACGCCAAAGTGTACTTTTGTTCAGGTTTGGTGAAGGGTATAGCCTGAAAATAGGGGGAATCAATGAACAAATCCCCCCATAATTGCAAATACGGCGCCCATGGATAAAACATAGTGGAAGTGGGCGACAACATAGTATGTGTCATGTAGGACAATATCTAAGGATGAGTTCGCAAGTACAATACCTGTTAGACCACCCACGGTAAAGAGGAAGATAAAGCCCAACGCCCAGAGCATTGCGGCATCTCACTTAATTATCCCCCCATGTAGGGTCGCAAGTCAACTAAATACTTTCACACCTGTTGGGATGGCAATAATTATGGTTGCAGAGGTGAAGTATGCTCGTGTATCTACGTCTATTCCGACCGTAAATATGTGGTGTGCTCAGACAATAAAGCCTAAAAAACCAATAGATATTATTGCTCAGACCATACCCATATAGCCAAATGGCTCTTTTTTACCTGCGTAATAGGTTACGATATGTGAAATTATGCCAAACCCTGGTAAGATTAGAATATAAACTTCGGGGTGACCAAAGAATCAAAATAAGTGTTGGTATAAGATGGGATCCCCGCCTCCGGCCGGGTCAAAGAAAGATGTGTTAAGGTTCCGATCCGTTAGTAGTATTGTAATACCGGCAGCTAGTACAGGTAGGGAGAGCAGTAATAATACAGCAGTAATTAAAACGGACCAAACAAATAAAGGTGTTTGATATTGTGTTATGGCAGGGGGTTTTATGTTAATGCAAGTGGTAATAAAATTAATAGCACCAAGGATAGATGATACTCCTGCTAAATGGAGTGAAAAAATTGTTAGGTCGACCGAGGCACCAGCGTGGGCTATATTGCTGGCTAAGGGGGGATAAACAGTTCAACCCGTTCCAGCACCAGCTTCTACCCCCGAGGAGGCCAGAAGCAGAAGAAAAGAAGGGGGGAGAAGTCAAAAACTTATGTTGTTTATTCGTGGGAAGGCTATATCAGGGGCGCCAATCATTAATGGTACTAATCAGTTACCGAAACCACCAATTATTACTGGTATAACCATGAAGAAAATTATAACGAACGCATGGGCCGTCACAATAACATTGTAAATTTGATCGTCACCCAGAAGTGTCCCGGGTTGATTAAGTTCAGCACGAATTAATAGACTTAGGGCCGTGCCAACTATACCTGCTCAAGCACCAAAAATTAAGTACAGGGTGCCAATATCTTTGTGGTTTGTTGAGAAGAATCAACGGTTAATAGTCACAGGTAAGATGGCCGAGTAGTAGGTGGCAGGTTGTAGCCCTGTGCAGGCGGGCAAATGACCCGCTCTTACCAAGTCGGGTAGTATTATACACTAGAGTGCAAATCTAGAGACGCACACCCAAAAGGTGTGCCTCGGCTTTTTTTTTAGAAATAAAGCCGGACAGAAGCCCGCTGGATTAAGGTGTTTAGCTGTTAACTAAACGTTTACGGGATCGAGGCCCGTCTGTCTAGGAGGCTTTGGCTTAATAAAAGTGCTTGATTTGCAATCAGGTGATGTAGATTAAAGTTCTACAAGTCTTCAGAAGTGAGGGGGATTAGCCCCTATTTGTGGCTTTGAAGGCCACTGGTTTGAGTTAACCTAAACTTCTAGATGAATATTGGGGTAATAGGTAGGAGAAGGGCGGATAGTGTAAATGTTATAGTTATTGGGGTAGTATTAAGTGTTGGGAAAAAGCGTCATTTATACTCGTATTGTATTGTAGTTGGGTGCAGGGTTAGGGTGGTTATATAAGTTAATCGTAAATAGAAAAATAAGCTTAGAAGAGCGGACAGTGCTATGACTGAGGCTATGGGTGTTAGGTTATGCAGTGTTAGTTCTTGCAAAATAAGTCATTTTGGTATGAAGCCCGATAGGGGTGGTAGTCCGCTTATAGATATTAATAGTACTAGGATAAGCGAGGTTATTATTGGGGAGGTTGGTCATGTTATTGTTAAGTCTTGAATTGTTTTGGCAGAGGAAATTATAAGAAGTATAAAGGTGGGGAGTGTTATTAGAATATAGATTATTAGGTTTAGTAGCATAATATTTGGGGAAATTGTAAGGATTGAGGCTATTCATCCTAGGTGGGCGATGGAGGAAAATGCTATGATTTTGCGTGTTTGTGTTTGGTTCAGGCCGCCTCACCCACCAAAAATGTTTGATAGAAGGGCTATCGTTAATAGTGTTATAGGGTGTAAAGTATTATATGTCAAGTATAATAGGGCTAATGGGGCTAGTTTTTGTCATGTGGTAATGATTAGTGCTGTTTTCATGGTGGTTCCTTGTAATACTTCTGGTAATCAGAAGTGGAGTGGGGCAAGGCCCAATTTTATTGCCAGTGCTATAGTTAATATAATGGACGCTGGTTGACTTGATAATTCGATAATATTTCAGGTGCCTGTAAGTCAGGCGTTTGTGGTGCTGGCAAATAGAAGTAGTGCTGATGCGGCTGCTTGGGTGAGGAAATACTTTGTAGCTGCTTCGGTTGCACGTGGGTGATGTTGTTCTGCGATTAGGGGAATAATTGCGAGTGTATTAAGTTCTAAACCTAGTCAGGCTAATAATCAATGGTGGCTAGATAGTGTAATGATTGTGCCTAGGGCTAAACTTGAGATAATTAAAGAAGTTATTAAAGGGTTCATTAGTAAAGGAGGGGGTTAAACCAACATTTTCGGGGTATGGGCCCGAAAGCTTAATTAGCTGACTTTACTAGAGAATAGTATAGTGGAAGTACTAAGGGTTTTGAGCTCTTTGGCACAGGTTCGTATCCTGTTTTTCTAATAAGGAGATGAGGGGGTTGAGCCCCTGTATTTTACTCTATCAAAGTAATCCTTGTAATTCGGGCACATTTCCTATTATTGGGGTGGTAATCCAGACAGTATTGTTGGGAATGAAACATGTCAAAGAAATAAGGCTAAGGTTAGTGGGAGGAAGTTTTTTCATAAAAGATGTATTAATTGGTCATAGCGGAAGCGTGGGTATGCTGCTCGGGCTCATAAAAATATGATAGTTAATAGCATGGTTTTAAGTATAAGATTAATTGAGAATATATCTGGGTGTAAAGATGTACCTGGGTTAAAGAAGATGGTGCAAGTAAGGGTATTTATGAGCATGATGTTTGCATATTCTGCAAGAAAGAATAGGGCGAATGGACCTGCTGCGTATTCCACATTAAATCCTGATACAAGTTCTGATTCGCCTTCTGTTAGGTCAAATGGGGCTCGGTTTGTCTCTGCTAGGGTTGAAATAAATCATATTATGGTCAGCGGTCAAGAGCAGAACAACAGTCAATTAGGCTCTTGTGATACGGAAAGTATTTGTATAGTAAAACCGCCGGTTAAAGTAATAATGGAAAGGAGAATAATTCCGAGGGTGACTTCATATGAGATTGTTTGTGCTACGGCTCGAAGAGCTCCAATTAATGGATATTTTGAGTTTGAGGCTCAACCGGATCATAAGATGGAATATACGGCTGTGCTAGAGAGCGCAAGTATAAATAGTAAGCCTAGATTAAGGTCTGCTAATGTGGCTGGCATTGGTAGTGGAGTTCAAATTATGAGGGCTAGGAATAATGCGAGTGTTGGAGTGATGATAAATAATATTGGTGAGGAGGATGAGGGGCGTAGTGGTTCTTTAAGGAAAAGTTTTACGCCGTCTGCAATTGGTTGTAGAAGACCATACGGGCCGACAATGTTTGGTCCTTTGCGTAGTTGTATGTAACCTAAAATTTTTCGTTCTAGGAGGGTTAGGAAGGCTACTGCAACTAAAATTGGGATAATGTATAGTAGGGGATTAATAGTATAAAGTATTAAAGAGCGCATAATTAAGAAGATGATTTGAACATCTGGTAGAAAGATTTTAGATCTTTTGCATTTACCTGGCTCTGCCACCTTAATAAAAAGGCCGTAATCTACGGCCAATTTTTGCTATTTAATTTAAGTTTTATTCAATTACTGATTTAGGACATATTGGGTATAGAGGTCCTTACTTCTTGGTCCTTTCGTACTAAAGAAGGTGGCAGCATAGATAGAAACCGACCTGGATTACTCCGGTCTGAACTCAGATCACGTAGGACTGTTAATCGTTGAACAAACGAACCATTAATAGCGGCTACACCATTGGGGTGTCCTGATCCAACATCGAGGTCGTAAACCCCCTTGTCGATAGGGACTCTTGAAGGGGATTGCGCTGTTATCCCTGGGGTAACTTGGTTCGTTGATCAGTGTGACTGGGTCGGCTAGGTCGGCTTGTTTGCCTTGTTGGAATATTTACTCCTTGCTCGGAAGGTTTATTTTGTTCCGAAGTCGCCCCAACTCAAAATTCAGACTAGCTTTATGTGTAGTCATAATTTTAAGCTCCACAGGGTCTTCTCGTCTTATGTGGTTATTCTAGCTTTTGTACTAGAAAATCAATTTCACTGATTGGGTGCAGGAGACAGGTTTGTCCTCATTTAGCCATTCATACTGGTCTTTATTTAGAAGACAAGTGATTACGCTACCTTTGCACGGTTAGAATACCGCGGCCGTTGAAAATGCTTCACTGGGCAGGCGAGACCTTTAATACTTGTTTGGCTAAAGGCTATGTTTTTGGTAAACAGTTGGGACAAGGTTTTGCTGAGTTCCTTCTGCAGCTTTTAATCTTTCTTTTTGGCACGCCTGTGTTGGTTTGACAGTGGTAGGACATGCAGGTGCAGTGGTCTGTTAAGTGTCAGCAGTTTTTCTATTACTGAGGCAAAGGTATGGTATAAGAGATAATATCATGTTACTCATTCCAGCATAAGTACTGCTATTGTTATAGCAAAGCTCTAAGTAATTAGGAGTTTACTTGGTTGGGTGGTATTTTTGGCTGCGGGCTGTGACGCCGTTCTTATTGGTGGCGGCTTTAAGGCCTACTGGGTATATGGATTTATTGGTTCGCTAGATCAGGTTGTATCCTGGTTCAATGAAGCTGTACCTTCGTTGAATGTCTTAAAATGGTGTTAGTAGAATAATAACTAATAATCCGTTAAAAGTTGAACTAGATTCATTTGTTGAGCAACCAGCTATCACTAAGTTCGTTAGGCTTTTCACCTCTACTAGTAGGTTTTCCCACTCTTTTGCTACAGAGACGGGTTTACTCTCATAGTTACCTTATAGTAGCTCACTTAGTTTCGGGGTAGCAGACTTAAATGCTTCTTGTCTGCTGGGTCTGGCTAGACCATGATGCAAAAGGTACAGGGGTTTATCTTTGCTTTATGTTGTTTAAAGTATTTCATTATTCTTTCAACGTTTCCTTACGGTACTGTGATTATTGCGTCAAGTGTGTTTTTTATCACATATACTAACGTTAATAAATGGTTTGGTTTATAGGCGTATTTGTTTGAAGTAATACTTGAGCTAGCAGTTAAAAATCAAAAAGGTTAGGGTTACACTAACATTATTCAATTGTAAGTTGAATGTTTTTATTAAGCTACTTTTTGTTATTCCAAGCGCGCTTTCCAGTGCGCTTACCATGTTACGACTTACCTCATCTAATGTAGTGCGTTAGTGATTATTCTTTTGGTGCGGATTAATGATGAGGGTGACGGGCGGTGTGTGCGCGCTCCAGAGCAGGTTTGAAACAATAATGCTAGATTGCTTTACTGCTAAATCCACCTTAAGGTGGGTGTTTCATTACACCGTACGTATTTCCTGTGGGAGGAAATGTAGCCCATCTCTGCCGCCCCATATGCTACACCTTGACCTGACGTACTAGTTGTTAATTGTTGTGCTCACTTAATTTCTCTCATAAGGTAGGCTGGCGACGGCGGTATATAGGCTGTGTTTCTAGGGGGGGTAAGGTTGAGCGTGGGGTATCGATTATAGGACAGGCTCCTCTAGGTTGGTATGGAGCACCGCCAAGTCCTTAGAGTTTTAAGTTTTTCGCTTGTAGTTCTCTGGCGAACAGTATTGTAATAAAACTGTCTTTGTTTAGGGCCGAGCATAGTGGGGTATCTAATCCCAGTTTGTTTCTTGGCTTTCGTGAGGTGGAGTGGTCTATTTGTTTAAAGGCACTTATGTTGTGGTTCTGGTGCACAGTAGTGTTTTACGACTTGGTGGTCATACTACTTTAAATATATTAACCTAGCTTTAGTCACACTTTACGCCGAGGGCCATTATTTTTGGTCTTTCGTATAACCGCGGTGGCTGGCACGAAATTTACCGACCTAAATGAATCATAACTAAGTCGAACTTTCGTTTATGTTTAATGTTAATTACTGCTGGGTGCCCGTGGGGGTGTGGCGTAGCAAGGCGTTTTTGGCTAATAATAGTGGATCCTGATGCCTGCTCCGGTAAACTGTTAAGGGTATGTGGGCATTCTCACTGGCGTGTGGAGGCTTGCATGTATAATTTTGATAAAAAATAACGGCAAGTTTAGGACCAAAACTATGTGTTACTTGGGTCATATTACAAATCCATCTCGGCATCTTCAGTGCCGTGCTTTACAAATTTAAGCTACAATAAC